GGAATTAGGATACAGGTGTAGGCTAGGTAAATCAATGGATAGTTTCAATCCTTTTGAAAATACCAGTATAAGTGAAGACCCGATTCTAAATGATACAGATAAACACATCCATAGTTGGAGTAATAGTGACAACTCGAGTTCCAGTAATGTTGATCATTTAGTCGGCGTCAGGGACATTTGGGATTTCAGCGTTGATGAAACTTTTTTAGTTCAGGATAGTAATAAGGACAGTTATTCCATCTATTTTGATATAGAAAATAAAGTTTTTGAGATTGAGACTGATTATTCTTTTCTGGGTGAACTAGAAAGTTCTTTTTCTAGTTATTGGAGTTCTAGTTATCTGAATAATGGGTCTAGGATTGGCGACTCCCAATATGATCATTATATGTATGATACTAACTATAGTTGGAATAATTACATCAATAGTTGCATTGACCGTTATCTTCGCTCTCAAATCTGTATTGATAGTTCTATTTTTAGTGGTAGTAACTATTATAGCGAAAGTTACATTTATAGTTACATTTGTGGTGAAAGCGAAAATAGTAGTGAAAACGAGAGTACCAGTCTAATAACTAGCACGAATGGTAGCGATTTGGTTATAAGAGAAAGTTCTAATGATCTCGATATAACTCAAAAATACAAGCATTTATGGGTTCAATGTGAAAATTGTTATGGATTAAATTATAAGAAATTTTTGAAGTCAAAAATGAATCTTTGTGAACAATGTGGATATCATTTGAAAATGAATAGTTCAGATAGAATTGAACTTTTGATTGACCCAGCGACTTGGGATCCTATGGATGAAGACATGGTATCTCTGGATCCTATTGAATTTCATTCCGAAGAGGAACCTTATAAAGATCGTATTGATTCTTATCAAAGAAAGACAGGATTAACCGAGGCTGTTCAAACAGGCACAGGTCAACTAAACGGCATTCCCGTAGCAGTTGGGGTTATGGATTTTCAGTTTATGGGGGGTAGTATGGGATCCGTAGTAGGTGAGAAAATTACTCGTTTGATTGAGTATGCTACCAATCAATTTTTACCTCTTATTTTAGTGTGTGCTTCCGGAGGAGCACGAATGCAAGAAGGAAGTTTGAGCTTGATGCAAATGGCTAAAATATCTTCTGCTTTATATGATTATCAATCGAATAAAAAGTTATTTTATGTGTCAATCCTTACGTCTCCTACAACTGGTGGGGTGACAGCTAGTTTTGGGATGTTGGGAGATATCATTATTGCTGAACCTAACGCCTATATTGCATTTGCCGGTAAAAGAGTAATTGAACAAACATTGAATAAGGCAGTACCTGAAGGTTCACAATCGGCTGAATTTTTATTCCATAAGGGCTTATTCGATTCAATCGTACCACGTAATCTTTTAAAAGGCGTTTTGAATGAGTTACTTCAGCTCCATGATTTCTTTCCTTTGAATCCTAAATCAAGTAGAGCCTTAACTTAATTAAAGTTAATTAAATTGAAATTAGTTAATTTTTTTTTTTCTGGCGAGCAGGTATTTTTTTATTGTAATCAAAGGAAAAACACCACGAATGCATTTTTATGTGACATAAGAGTAAATTGTAGTAAAGAATCATCCAGATAATTTTTTGGCCGATATTCACTCTTTTTTCTTGTTGATAGAAAAAAGAGTGAATTTTTTTTTCCGTGAAAAAAAAGTTCGGCAAGGTAAAATGGTAAATAATAAAAAATAAAAGGAATTTCATCTTTTTTTCTTACTTCTGCATACAAAAATAGAAAAAAGTAGAGTCTCATATATATATATATATATCGCGATCGCGAGAATCCCCTCTTTTTGGTAAAAACAAAAAATCCCAATTTTTTGATCGGATTAGAAATTGTAACGAAGTGTTCGGGAATTTATAAGCAGAAAAACTCGTTATTTTTTATTTTAGTAAAATAAAAAAAAAAGAAAGTTATAAGACAAGAAAAAAAAAAGATAATATAAAGAAGAATAAAAAATAGGTGGATTATCATATATATTTCATGTAGAAATACAAAAAAGTCACTTAATTAGTTCAATACTCTTTGGACTTTATTTTATTAGAATTATATATGTTCATTTCGATATAATTTTATTATATACAAATCTTAGTGATTCTAAAATTAGCTTTGGAATAATTACTAATAAACTAATTACTATTACCAATAATTAAAATAATTAATAAATAATTCGATTAGTAATATAAGAATTACTACTAGTAATATAGTAATATTACTATAGTAATATAAGAATTATTAAGATATAATAATTAATTAATAAGATAAGAATTAATACGAAATGAAATAAGAGAAAGAATTAATATTAATATAAAATATAAATTTTATATTAATTTAATATTAATTTTAATATTAATAAAGAATAATAAAAATAGAAATATAATAATAAAATAATAATATAGAATATTAAAATCTAATAGTAGAACTACAAAATAGAAATTTAATAGAATATTTTAGAATATTTCGAAATATTTAATTTAATTAATATTTATTTAATAATTAATGTTTAATTTCATTTTAAGAGAATTGCTTATTTAATTATTTAAATTATTTAATAGAATAGTTAATATTAATAGAAAACTATCTACTCATATCGAAATATATATAGAATAATATAAAAATACAAAAATATGTAGAATTAGAATATATTATTAAAAAATTAATAAAAAAGTTTAATAATAAATAATATAAAATAATAATCTATTTAATAATAATAAATAATAATATTCAAAAATTTCTCTTCAAAATAATAGAACAAAATACTAGAATATAGAAATATTCGAATAGAAATGAAACAAAAATAGAAAATATAGAAATAGGATAATTAATAAATTTAATAAATATCGAATATTAGAATATAGAATATGTTAATAGAAATTAAATATAGATATAGAATAATATATAATTAAGAATTATAGAATATTCTAATATAAAAAATAATATTAAATTCGATTCTAATTATTAGAATATAAATATTCTAATCTAAATATAATAATATAAAAATGAAATAAAAATTCCAATTAAAAGATAGAAGAAAAAAAAATATTAGAAGAAAAAATAAACAGGTACAAATATTAAATTGAGGTGCCCATTCTATGACAATTCTCAACAACTTACCCTCCATTTTTGTCCCTTTAGTGGGCTTAGTATTTCCGGCAATTGCAATGGCTTCATTATCTCTTCATGTTCAAAAAAACAAGATTTTTTAGATCCGATTAGGTACGATGGAAGTAGATTTCATTTATTTATTTTTCAAGGCCTAGACTTAGATCCTAATACGGATATCTAGTTAGTCTAATATGATATAATCTAATACGATATAACATGTTAGATATGTGTAGATAGGAGATCATAGGATGAGGCTACTTTATTTGTTAATCTAATGAATTCGATGAATTCCTCCTAAAGATTCACATCAAAATAGTGCGAGTTGATGGAAATTACTTCGGAAACAGAAAAAAAAAAAAAAAAAAAGAAAGTCAAATCAAATGGGCTAGTCTCCCACTTCCAAAAAAAAGCAACTGGATCTAGTATGAGTTGGCGATCAGAACATATATGGATAGAACTTATAGCGGGGTCTCGAAAAATAAGTAATTTCTGCTGGGCTTTTATACTTTTTTTAGGTTCATTGGGTTTTTTATTGGTTGGAATTTCCAGTTATCTTGGAAAAAGTTTCATATCTTTATTTTCCTCTCAGCAAATACTTTTTTTTCCACAAGGGATCGTGATGTCTTTCTATGGGATCGCTGGTCTATTTATTAGTTGTTATTTGTGGTGCACAATTTTGTGGAATGTGGGTGGGGGTTATGATCGATTCGATAGAAAAGAAGGAATAGTATGTATTTTTCGCTGGGGATTTCCTGGAAAAAATCGTCGCATCTTACTCCGATTCCTTATGAAAGATATTCAGTCTATTAGAATAGAAGTTAAAGAGGGTATTTACGCTCGGCGTATCCCTTATATGGAAATAAGAGGCCGAGGGACTGTTCCTTTGACTCGTACTGATGATAATTTTACTCCACGAGAAATTGAGCAAAAAGTAGCGGAATTGGCCTATTTTTTGCGTGTACCAATTGAAGTATTTTAAAATTAGTTGAAGAATGAGCATTTTCGTAGCAGGAGTGAAAAAATCCAAGAGTCTTCTTTTTTTTATAGCAAAACTTATATAGCATAACTTAACTGGAATTTCTTCACAATATTGATGAACTGATGAACTAAAGAATACGTATTATATATACGTATCCGGAACAATTCCAATTAGAAAATCAAACTTTTTAATCTAAAAATTTTGTTATGCGTATGTAAATTCACTAAATCCAATAACAAAACAAGTAAGAAATCAAAATAATAGACCCATCTCATAGATCAAAACAAAGCATTTCGGAATAAAATAGAAAGAAATTCTCTTTTTATGTTCAATATTTGAAATTGATAGGTTACGTATCGGTAGATTCTATCTTGGAAATTATCTCTACTTTTTTTTGTCATGTGTCAGTCGAGGTTTCTTTTTATCTTTTTTTGTCTTCCTTAACCTTAATGTAATGAGCAAAGGACTGGACCACTTAGAATGCTAACCTTTCTGTCTTATTTTGCTTTTGCCACTCATTTTTTATTATCACATCACAATATTCTTCATAAATCTTTCTTAATTATTCCTGTGGGATATGGGTAAATTGGCCATTTTTTTTTTTTTTTTCGAAATATTTGTTTTGTTGATAGAACGGAATTCTTTTATCTCTAAATCCGAATTTGGAGTCGCTCTGGGGGACATTTATGGAAAGGGGTAAATTGCTTCGAAATTGAGCAATTGAGATATCTAAAAAGAATATTTTTTTCTTCATTTGTGTACTCTTTTTATTTTAGGCTATTTTTTTTTTTTTGTATTCTTTCATTTTTCAAAATTCAAGGACTAACCACTGGCTTACAAATAAAAACAGCGAATAGATTCATAAGTTCGAAGCCTTGGAAGAGAACTTATACTTGATAGGGAAGAGAACTTATACTTGATAGAAATATTAGATCATATAGAATCGAGAAATGAGGTGCGTTCATTAAAAATTCACATACGAAAAATGGAAAAAAAAACACATTTATTACCCTTCTATATCTTATATATATAGTTTTTTTTCCCTGGTGGATCTCTTTTTTATTTAAAAAAAGTTTTGAATCTTGGGTTATTAGTTGGTGGAATACTAGTAAATCCGAAATTTTTTTAAATGATATCCAAGAAAATTGTTTTCTAGAAAAATTCATAGAATTCGAGGAGCTCGCTCGCTTGGACGAAATGATAAAAGAATATCCGGAAATACATCTACAAAAGTTTCCTATCGGAATCCAGAAACAAACGATCCAATTGATCAAGATACATAATGAGGATCGTATCAATACGATTTTGCACTTCTCGACAAATATAATCTCTTTCGTTATTGTAAGTGGTTATTCTATTCTAAGTAATGAAGAACTTTTTTTTATTAATTCTTGGGTTCAAGAATTCCTATATAACTTAAGTGACACAATAAAAGCTTTTTCCATTCTTTTATTAACCGATTTATGTATAGGATTCCATTCACCCCACGGTTGGGAACTAATGATTGGTTCTGTTTATAAAGATTTTGGATTTGCTCATAATGATCAAATTATATCTGGCCTTGTTTCCACTTTTCCAGTCATTATCGATACAATTTTGAAATATTTGATTTTCCGTTATTTAAATCGTGTATCTCCGTCACTTGTAGTGATTTATCATTCAATGAATGACTGAAAAATGATCCAAAAATCTCATTAGAATCTTTGTTATTTTGTACACATAAGCAAAATATTCAAAATCTTACTTTATAAAATATTTAAAATCTTACTTTGATTGTATCTTTCTTTATATTATTTTATCTTTACTGTAATATAATATTATTATTTATTTTTTCTCTTTCTTTTTTTTTTTATATTGAATTTCTTTTTTTTTTTTTTTCTATACATCACATCCAAGGGATTCTCTTCCTATATCTTATATTTTAGTAAAAATTTTTCAGTAACTACCAGTATGGTGGATAGGGACCTATACGAGCGACCTACCTAATTTTATTGTAGAAATTTTCAGGATCAATGATTGGACCATGCAAACTCGAAAAACCTTTTCTTGGATAAAGGAAGAGATTACTTATTCCATTTCCGTATCACTTATGATATGTATAATAACTTGGGCATCCATTTCAAATGCATATCCGATTTTTGCACAGCAGGGTTATGAAAACCCACGCGAAGCAACTGGCCGTATTGTATGCGCCAATTGTCATTTAGCTAATAAACCGGTAGATATTGAGGTTCCACAAGCGGTACTTCCTGATACTGTATTTGAAGCAGTTGTTCGAATTCCTTATGATATGCAACTGAAACAAGTTCTTGCTAATGGAAAAAAGGGGGCTTTGAATGTGGGGGCTGTTCTTATTTTACCTGATGGGTTTGAATTAGCCCCGTCCAATCGTATTTCGCCGGAGATGAAAGAAAAGATAGGAAATCTGTCGTTTCAGAGTTATCGCCCCACTAAAAAAAATATTCTTGTGATAGGTCCTGTTCCAGGTCAGAAATATAGTGAAATTACCTTTCCAATTCTTTCTCCGGACCCCTCCACTAAGAAAGATGTTCACTTTTTAAAATATCCCATATATGTAGGCGGAAACAGAGGAAGGGGTCAGATTTATCCCGACGGGAGCAAGAGTAACAATACGGTTTATAATGCTACAGCCGCAGGTATAGTAAGCAAAATAATACGAAAAGAAAAAGGGGGGTACGAAATAATCATAACAGATACGTCAGAGGGACGTCAAGTGATTGATATTATACCTCCAGGACCGGAACTTCTTGTTTCAGAAGGCGAATCCATCAAAGTTGATCAACCATTAACAAGTAATCCTAATGTAGGTGGATTTGGTCAGGGGGATGCGGAAATAGTACTTCAGGCCCCATTACGTGTCCAAGGCCTTTTGTTCTTCTTGGCATCCGTTATTTTGGCACAAATCTTTTTGGTTCTTAAAAAGAAACAGTTTGAGAAGGTTCAATTGTCCGAAATGAATTTTTAGATCTGTAAATTTATCAATATCAAGTTCTTAAAAAGAACAAAATTTTGGTTGGTAATTAAAAAAAATTGTGAAAAGCTCTTTTCTTTTTTTCTATTTATTTGTTTTTTATACCTATATCAGATACCAGATTTTTGGAATTACTTGTACCACATTTTTATCCACAATATGGATAGTCGTAAGAAGACTATTTGACTTTATCCCCTCTTTTGTTTTGCGTTTTTTTTTTTGAAATATTTGAAATATCAAAAAGGCAATCTATTTTGTCACTTTTACAAATAAAATATTCTATTAATAACTCAACGGGACCCCCTCGACTCGGACAGAAAAGGGGGGGTTCCGTTGAGTTATTATGCTTTCCCGTCTATAACTCAGTTACCACGATTACTTACAGGGATGAACCCAACCCGGA